ATTTGCAAGTTGATAAAACCCGGTGGTCGAATTTTCCATCTCCAAGGAAAAACACTTTGATCTCCTATCAGAAAAATTCCCAATTCTCCTTTTGGTGCTTCGACTCTTACATAAAGTTCTTGCTTGGACAATTCAAAAGTTGGAGAAGGTTTTTTACTAATAAATCGATAGTCAAAATCATTCCACTCAGGGTTTTTTATTCTATCAAAGCGTCGTATTTCTAAATTTTCATAAGGTCCCCCTGGAATTCCTTCCAGAGCCTGTTGGATAATTTTTATGGATTCTGTCATTTCACTGATTCGTACTAAATACCGAGCTAATGAATCCCCTTCTTTTTGCCATTGAATCTCCCAATCAAATTCGTCGTAACACTCATACCGATCAACTTTACGAAGATCCCATTGTATTCCGGAAGCTCGTAGCATTGGCCCTGATAAACCCCAATTTAGTGCTTCTTCTGCGCCAATAATGCCTACGCCTTCAACTCGTTCTAAAAAAATGGGATTCCGTGTAATAAGCTTTTGATATTCAGCAACTCCGGTTAAAAAATAATCACAAAAATCCAAACATTTATCTATCCAGCCATAAGGTAGATCAGCAGCGACTCCTCCGATACGAAAATAATTATGCATCATGCGCATACCGGTAGCAGCTTCGAATAGGTCATATATCAATTCTCGTTCTCGAAAAATATAGAAGAAAGGGGTCTGTGCCCCAATATCTGCCATAAAAGGGCCAAGCCATAACAAATGGGAAGCGATACGACTCAACTCCAACATAATACCTCTGATATAGCTAGCCCTTTTAGGTACTTGAATATTCCCTAGCTGTTCGGGTCCATTTACGGTTATTGCTTCTGTGAACATAGTAGCTAAATAATCCCAGCGCGTTACATAAGGCAAATATTGTATAATTGTTCGATTTTCCGCAATTTTCTCCATCCCTCTATGTAAATACCCCAGTATTGGTTCACAGTCAATAACATCTTCACCATCGAGAGTAACAATCAGTCGAAGAACACCATGCATTGATGGGTGGTGGGGGCCCATATTGACTATCATGAAGTCTTTTCTTGTAGTTGGCGCAATCATAAGTTTTTTCCGAGTCATTCTTCCATGCATTACTGAAAGTAAAAAGAAGTTCATCAAAATGTAAACGACTAAGCTCAAATGGTATCACGCTTCAAATTAAGGAGTTTTTATCTCTATTTCTCGAATATCCAACTCATCAATTAATTCAATATAGCGTCCTCTATTTTTTTTTGACAAATAGGCCAGCAGTCGTTGACGTTTTCCCAAAATTTTTCGCAAACCTCTCTGAGATGAAAAGTCTTTTTTGTGCAATTCCAAATGTGAAGTAAGTCTCTTTATCTTAGTGGTGAAACTGAATACTTGAAATTCAACAGACCCTCTGTTTTCTTCGTTTTCTTTTTGAGAAATAACCGAAATGAATGAATTTTTGACCATAAAAAAAATTCTCCTTTCCCTTTTTACAGATATGGATTTTACCGATCAGTAATAATAATGCCATTAATTTGAATGTGGTATATACAATAATCTAATCCGAATTTCTTTATGAACTGCTAATTTTCTGAATTCAAATCAATCAATCCACTTTCAAATTTTAGATAGGAATAGAAAAGGATTGGTACATTTTCGCATCGAAGAATTTAGACCTAAAATGAAGAAGGTTCTGTTGATTCATTTCGAGATCTAATTGAGACATTATCCAATTTCGTATTGGATACTAGAATGAAATGTGAGACAAGACATGTGATCTGTGTATTTGTGTGCTTTCAGATACCCTATATTTTCTATCTATCCTATTTCAGATACCCTATATTATATATAGGGTATAGGATAGATAGAAAAAGTGTATTATCCACGAATTTTCAATCGTGGATAAAGATGTATTCTTAACATACTGAAACGACTGCCATTATTGGTATCAAACCAATAACGATTCATACAAGCTAAATCTTCTAATCGATAATTAGGCCAAAGAAAGTGCTTTAATTTCATTAATTTGAATTGATTTTTCTCTCTATCAAGATGGTTATTGTCATGTGAAACTTGTCTGCTGTTTTTTACGTTCTTTCCGTTCCAAAATACTGGATTTCTATCTACATCATTTCTATTCTTTGAATTCAAAGAAATTTGAATTCTGAATTCTCTACGACGTCTAAACGAGAAAATATTTTCAGGAACAAGTAAATCAAAATGATTTTTGTCTCTATTTCTACTTATTCTGTCATGTGCTGAAATAGCTTCATCAAAATGTTTCTTAGAAACATATCTTTGCTCTTGCGTTTGGTCCTTACTCTTATGAACCAACGAAGTACCTATGGTTTGATACATAATAAATTGTCCATCTTTTTTTCCAGACAGACGAATCGGTTCTATAGTAAGTACTTCTGTTTCCATCCATTCTGTAAAATTCTGAACCATCATGATATCCAAACTCAGTTGTCTCCTTTCAACCGAGGCTAGAATAATTTTTCTTGGATCTCTCAGTCTAAGCAGGAGACAATACATCCTGATATTATTGATCATTCTTTGACTCAAAGTATCGTCGAATTGCAATTGAAAAAGAGAATAACGTTTCAGGAAGAAATCTAGTTCTGTTTCCATGATGCTTTTTTTTTTTTTCTTTTTCCCTTTTTTCATGTCTGATCTTTCATCATTTTCTTCAATATCTTTTTGTTGTGGGAGAACGGATTCAAGATCTCCTCGGCTTGTGGATTCTTTTTCTTCTTGATTTCGATGATTCGATGCTATCAAAAAACTTCCTTCTTCCTTGTCACTTCCTTCTTCCTTGTCACTTCCTTTTTCCTTGTCACTTCCTTCTTCCTTGTCACTTCCTTTTTCCTTGTCACTTCCTTCTTCCTTGTCACTTCCTTTTTCCTTGTCACTTCCTTTTTCCTTGTCACTTCCTTTTTCCTTGTCACTTCCTTTTTCCTTGTCACTTCCTTTTTCCTTGTCACTTCCTTTTTCCTTGTCACTTCCTTTTTCCTTGTCATTGATCTTTTCCTTTTCAGTACTACTACTATTTTGATTTCTATTCAAATTTAAAAGAAGTAATTTGCTTGGTATAAACCAAGGTTTCGTTTTATATGCATTAGAAAGTAACACAAATTCTGGGAAGAACCAACGATTCGATATGGGATCCTTTAGCATTTTTTCATTCATTCCCATCCAATCAAAAAATCCGTTTGAATTTGGTGGATTGATTTCTGGAATCATATCTGGAATCAGAAGATAAAAAAGATCATTTTTATGAATTATTTCAGAATTATTAGTACGAATTTTTTTCCTTTGATTCCTATTGGTATCGATCGTGATCCAGGCCTCAATATCGACTTTTTTTCTAAGATCAAAATGGAGAATTTTCCAATCAAAATATTTTGATTCGGTCGTTTTTTCCATATATGGAATCTTTCCTAGAAAATTCTTAATAGGGACGTTCCCCAGCATATCAAAAAGTTTAGCCGTTTTATAAGAAATCTCTTGGTTTGTATTTCCTTGAAACGGAGATCTATAAAAACAGCATTCCCTTTTATTTTCATAATTAAGAAATTGATATGATAAAAGATCATATCTATAGTATTTTTGAAAATTCTCTTTTTGATTAGATAATGAATCCACTTCAAATTGTTTTTGTTTTTTGAAATGAATTAATTGGTCCTTTGAATGACATTTGCTAAAATTTTCATTTTTAGCTATACGACGCTGATGAACTCTATTTCGCCATTTTTCTGGTATTAATCTAGACCATCTGATCTGAGATAAATCGTATTGATAATGTCCTCTTAACCCTCTTAAGCAGGTTTTCCAGTGATTCATTTCATAACTCGAATGACCCATTCCTTGTGTTTCAAAAGGAGCCTTTATTTCGGGCTTAAGAAAAAAAGGGCTTCCTTGATGTTGAAGAACAGATTTATACGAGTTACTAAGTTGGTGTGATAATTTGTAAAATACATATGCTTGTGACACGCAGGATAATTCATAAAAAAGATGTGAAATTAGTTTACTATTTCTAATAGAATCAAGTGCCTTTTTGATAGTAGAAATAATTGGATTTTTCTTTTTTTTATTCATTTTTTCTTCTTCATTATTCATTTTTTCTTCTTCATTATTCATTTTTTCTTCTTCATTATTAGAAATGGATTTTTTTTTTGTTGATTCAAGAGAAAGTTCTGTATTCATTCTGGGAATATTCATGATAGATAAAAAGATATCTGTGTATATTCTTTGAATGAAAGATTTGAAAAACAGGGGTAATTTAGCGATTAATCCAGCAGTCCTTCTTTTTAATATTTGCCCGAATCTTTTAGCATTATAACTTGTTTTGTTAGGACTAAGATTATTGATTCTTGGAGTTACTTTTTTTTTCTCTTTTGTGATTCTTTCTACTTGATTTCGAATTGTACTTGTTCTATCAGTGAGATCCTTCATTTTTTTTTCTGTCACTGAAGAATTTTTCCAACTCGGAGATGTAATTTGATTAAATGATTCGTGAATTATCTGATTGCTGATTATGGAATCTTTTTCTTCTTTAATTTCACTCGATTCATATACTTCTACTTCTTTTAACCGCAATAATCGAATTGGATTTACTTTTGAAAGTTCTTTTATTATTCTTGTTATAAAAATAAGACTTTTGATAACCCAATTGTTTGTTTCTTTTGAAACTTGTTGAAATAATTTTGTTTTTTCTTTGAAAACTATTCGAGCTCGAATATAGTGCTTCGGTAATTGTCGAATTCTTTTTGCGAGTTCTTTTAAAATGGGTTTAAAAAAGGAAGGTTGTTTTCGGGGCGAACCAAAAGGACGTTGAGCTTCCCTTCCCCAAACTGTTAAAAAACAAAAATCCTCTTTGTTGTTTTGCATTAGATTTTTCTCAGAGGATCCTAGGTTCGATTTGTGCCAAGGTTTCAAACGGAAAGGAAATAAGATTTTTATCTGAATACCGTCCAGCAACCAATCTTTCGGAAATTCTGT